AAAAATTATTTCTAGGAGAGAACAAATATTTCTTTTTTTTTTTTTCGATGCGAATTTGATACGACATAAGAAAAAGCGCCCTTTTTCATTGTATTTATAATGACAAGGGGCTCCCTCATATCATATTCATATATAGTGAAGTATTATTCCGGATTTCCAAAAAAGAGAATTTTTTTTCAATACTCACACCTATTACCTTTTTCTTATTAGTTAATAAATAATCCTAGCGATTGGGTTTCTATGTTTAGTCTGATAGGAAAGAAGATATTCAAATAAAGAATTTTGGATCGAATGACTATTCATCTATTGTATTTTCATGCAAATAGGGGGCAAGAAAACTCTATGGAAAGATGGTGGTTTAATTCGATGTTGTTTAAGAAGGAGTTAGAACGTAGGTGTGGGCTAAATAAATCAATGGACAGTCTTGGTCCTATTGAAAATACCAGTGAAATTGAAGATTCGAATAGACAAGATACAACTAAAAATATTCAGAGTTGGGGGGGTCGTGACGATTCTAGTTACAGTAAAGACATTCAGAATTTCATCCCCGATGACACTTTTTTGGTTAAGGATAGTAATGGAGACAGTTATTCCATATATTTTGATATTGAAAATAAAATTTTTGAGATTGACAACAATCATTCGTTTCTGAATGAACTAGAAAGTGGTTTTTATAGTTATCGGAATTCTAGTTATCTGCATAATGGATCTACGAGTGAAGATACCTACTATAATCGTTACATGTACGATACTCAATATAGTTGGAATAATCATATTAATAGTTGCATTGACAGTTATCTTCAGTCTCAAATCTGTATCGAGACTTCCCTGGTAAGTGATAGTGATAATTACAGTGATAGTTACATTTATAGGTTCATTTGTGGTGAAAGTAGAAACAATGGTGAAAGGGAGGGTTCGGGAACCCACGCGCAAAGTAGTGATTTAACTATAACAGAAACAGAAAGTTCTAATGATATCGATGTAACTCAAAAATATAGGCATTTGTGGGTTCAATGCGAAAATTGTTATGGATTAAATTATAAGAAATTTTTGAAATCAAAAATGAATATTTGTGAACAATGTGGATATCATTTGAAAATGAGTAGTTCAGATAGAATAGAACTTTCGATCGATCCGGGTACTTGGCATCCTAGGGACGAAGACATGGTCTCTCTAGATCCCATTGAATTTCATTCCGAGGAAGAACCTTATAAGGATCGTATTGATTCTTATCAAAGAAAGACAGGATTAACAGAGGCTGTTCAAACAGGCATAGGCCAACTAAACGGCATTCCCGTAGCAGTTGGGGTCATGGATTTTCAGTTTATGGGGGGTAGTATGGGATCCGTAGTCGGGGAAAAAATCACCCGTTTGATTGAATATGCTACCAATAAATTTCTACCTCTTATTATAGTGTGTGCTTCCGGGGGGGCGCGCATGCAAGAAGGAAGTTTGAGCTTGATGCAAATGGCTAAAATATCGTCTGCTTTATATGATTATCAATCAAATAAAAAGTTATTTTATGTATCAATCCTTACATCTCCTACTACTGGTGGGGTGACGGCTAGTTTTGGTATGTTGGGTGATATCATTATTGCCGAACCCAATGCTTACATTGCGTTTGCGGGTAAAAGAGTAATTGAACAAACATTGAATAAAACAGTACCCGAAGGTTCGCAAGCGGCTGAATATTTATTCCAGAAGGGATTATTCGACCTAATCGTACCACGTAATCTTTTAAAAAGCGTTCTGAATGAGTTATTTAAGCTCCACGCTTTCTTTCCTTTGAATAAAAATTCAATCAAAACCAACTAGAGCACTAAGTTCAATTATTTGTAGCAAACGAGTAGTTAGTTTATTCGGAATTAAAGGAAATAGGAATTTTCTTTGGTGACATAAGATCTAATTGTAGAAAGAATCAAAAGCTGTGGATAACCCCTTTTTACCTATATTTCTGATTACTAATCAAGAAGTCTCTATCAAAAAAAAAGAGTGAATTCTTCCTTTCGTGAAATTAGGCAAACAAAACGAATTTCTTCTTCTCATCTTACGTATATAATTCAAATATAAAAAATAGAAAGTTTTGTATTTTTCTCTATTTCCCGAAAATCGTATTTAGTTAAAAATACCTCCGGGTTCGGATTCGTTAGAATCTTTCGATAATCTGTAAGAAACTCTTTCTTTAGTAAAAAGAATAAAAGATAAAGAAATCAAGAAAAATAATAAAGTTGATTATCATACATATCTTTCATGTAGAAAGATGAATAAGTTCATTTATTTAGCTCTACATTTCTTGCACTTATTCTATATCCTCACTTAGATATAGATACTTAGATCTATACTAAGAATTGAATTAATAATTCAATAATAATGAAAATTATTAATTATAATTATTATAAGATATCTTTATTTATATTTATAAATTTAATTAGAAATTTATAAATTATAAATAATAATAACAGGTACAAATCGAGGTACCCATTCTATGACAACTTTCAACCTTCCCTCTATTTTTGTGCCTTTAGTAGGCCTAGTATTTCCGGCAATTGCAATGGCTTCTTTATCTCTTCATGTTCAAAAAAACAAGATTGTTTAGACCGATGGACCCCATCTCTTCTATTTTTTTTTTCAAAACTTAGACTTGCATCATAACTAATACAGATATCTAGTTCGTGAAATATGATATAACATGTTATTTCTGCCGAACATAAGGGAAAGGGCTCTTATACCTGCGGAAACATAATACATAATATATGGGTAAATGAATTCTAGCTGTTTTCAAATCGACCAGACCAGGATCGCTAGATGGCTGAAATCAAAAGTCCTCAGATCTATATGTATAGTGGGATCATATTCATATGAAGGGTATGTTATTATTTTAGTTTAGATTAGATCTAAGCAATTTGATGAATTACTCCTTACTCCTAAAGGTTCACATCAAACTAGTGCTAGTTGATGAGAGTTACTTCGCAAACAAAAAGGATAAAGTCAAAATAATTTGAGGTATTCTCTCAATTCCAATAAAATACAATCGGATCAAGTATGAGTTGGCGATCAGAACATATATGGATAGAACTTATAACGGAGTCTCGAAAAATAAGTAATTTCTGCTGGGCCTTTATCCTTTTTTTAGGTTCATTAGGATTCTTATTGGTTGGAACTTCCAGCTATCTTGGTAGAAATTTGATATCTTTTTTTCCGTCTCAGCAAATCATTTTTTTTCCACAAGGTATCGTGATGTCTTTCTACGGAATCGCGGGTCTCTTTATTAGTTCCTATTTGTGGTGCACAATTTCCTGGAATGTAGGCAGCGGTTATGATCGATTCGATAGAAAGGAAGGCATAGTGTGCATTTTTCGTTGGGGATTTCCTGGAAAAAATCGTCGCATATTCCTTCGATTCCTTATAAAAGATATTCAGTCCATTAGAATAGAAGTTAAAGAGGGTATTTATGCCCGTCGTGTCCTTTATATGGACATCCGAGGCCAGGGGGCCATTCCCTTAACTCGTACTGATGAGAATTTGACTCCACGAGAAATTGAACAAAAAGCTGCTGAATTGGCCTATTTCTTGCGTGTACCAATTGAAGTATTTTGAAAAAAAAATGGGAAATGGGTGCTTTGAGGGAAAAATAGAAGAATCCTATTTTTTTCTATTAACATAGCCTAAGTGAAGTTTCATCAATCATAAGGGTCGTTCGAGCCAAAGCGGGTGGAACAACTACAAAACGAAATTCTTTTTTTTTTTTTTTGTAAATCGATGTTTCATTTTCTCCTTTCTTTTGGGTTCCTTAATGACCAACACAAAAATAACAATTCGATTTCTTAATAATGATAACTAGCCAATTTCTGTCTTGTTTTGCTACTTTGAGTATCGCAATATCTTTCCCTCAATTATTCTACTATTCCTGTCTGTGGGCAATCAGTGAATTTTTTTTTCGAAATATTGGATATTGTGATAGAAAAGGGATTCTTTCGTCTCAAAATTTGACTAATATTTATTACTTAAAGGGGTTCTTTGGGTCATTCATTGAAAGGAGACAGTTGTTTCGAATTTGCCCAATTGAGATATCGGGAAACAATATTTTTTTAGTATTTCTTCATTCGAAATGGATTATTAGTCGATTTCTACAGCCTTTCGAGATTCAAAGACTAACCACAAAATCACAAATAAAATAGATTCATAGGTTCCATACCTTGTATAGAACTCATGCGTGAAAGAAAGATTCGATCGCATAGAGTCGACGAATGAGGTGGGTTGATTAACAATTCACAGATGAAAAATGGCAAAAAATAAAGCATTCACTCCTCTTGTATCTATAGTATTTTTGCCTTGGTGGCTTTCTCTCTCATTTAAAAAAAGTCTGGAATCCTGGGTTACTAATTGGTGGAATGCTGGGCAATCCGAAATTTTTTTGAATGATATTCAAGAAAGGGGTATTCTAGAAAAATTCATAGAATTAGAGGAACTCCTCGTCTTGGACGAAATGATCGAAAAATACTCGGAGACACGTCTACACAAGCTTCCTCTAGGAATCCAAAAAGAAACGATCCAATTAATCAAGATACACAACGAGGATCGTATCCATACGATTTTTCACTTCTCGATAAATATAATCTGTTTTGTTATTCTAAGCGGTTATTCTATTTTGGGTAATGAAGAACTTGTAATTCTTAACTCTTGGGCCCAGGAATTCCTATATAACCTAAGCGACACAGTCAAAGCTTTTTCTATTCTTTTATTAACCGATTTATGTATCGGATTCCACTCACCCCACGCTTGGGAATTAATGATTGGTTCTGTCTACAAAGATTTTGGATTTGTTCAGAATGATCAAATTATATCGGGTCTTGTTTCCACCTTTCCAGTCATTCTTGATACAGTTTTTAAATATTGGATTTTCCGTTATTTAAATCGTCTATCTCCGTCACTTGTAGTTATTTATCATTCAATGAATGACTGATAAAAGATCCACTCATATTAATCTAATCCAATTAGAG